ATTTGTGTGTGGGTTTGGTAGTAGTTTTTAAGTGGTGTGGTGGATGTGTTTTTGTTTGGTTTTAATCTTTGATTTTGGTTTGGTTTGGATGTTTAAATTGGATGTGTAAAATCTAGGGCTTTGTTGTGGAATGGTTTGATATAATTGTTTAAAATTATTTGCGTTTGTTTAAGTGATGAATAGGAGGAAAATAGAGGAATGTTTGTTTTAACAAATGAGTTGGAAATTCTTGGGTTTTGTAGCTAAATTTGTTAGTTTATTTTGTTAAATTTGCAAAATAATTTCAAACAAAAAAAAAGGGGGGGTAAAATTGGAGTTTAGGTGATAGTTCCTAGAGATTTGATAAAAAAAAGGTATGCCCGTCGACCATTACATCCATAGCTACTGTATAGGTAGCTGGGGGACCCTCCATGAATGGGGTCAAAGTGCATCAGTGTCAAGTTTGCGACTAAGTTATCCGCCAGACCATTACATTTGGACCTTTAGGGAATTCAGCCGCTCGCATGTCATGTGATGGACATGTCAAGAGGAAGATATCTCCTGCTACGCACTTGAAGGGCTTATTGAAGAGACCCCAGAAAAAAACCAAGTGTAGAAGAGGTCGGATGCCGCGATAACGAGGCCAAGGGAGGAGTATTCATCCGACCACTTGTATCTGTGAAGGGCAATATAGAAGGATTCGAGCAGGTTATGGCCCTGAGATAGGAACCAGAGGTACAAAAGAGCAAGTTGTGCTAGGGTGTAGGGGGAAAGTATGCGCCTGAAGCTGGTAGCTTAAAGCAGCACTTACGTCGAGTAGTTCGGTTCTCGTGAGGATCACGACTAATAGATAACCAGGTTCTCTGGCTTGTGAGTACTTGAAGGCTGTTGGAAGAGCATTTGCCTAGAAGGTGGGCGAAACGTATGGGCGAGAGGATTCATTTATGTCCTGGGACGTTCCTCGTTTGGAGTGTGGACTGTTTGGTTGTATGGTGAGGGTCTCGATCTTGGGTGACGCTTGTCTGTTGTCATCGGGTAGGATCACTTGGGTTTGTGGTACCTGAAGTGGGAATGTGCCTGGAAGGGTTGGTTGTCCGGTGTGCCTTTAGTGGAGGAAGATAATTGATTTTGGTTGGTTGTACCATTACTAGTTATGTGGAATATCCTACATTGACTTAATGCCTGATGGGGAATATAATTGTATGCAAAGTAATACATACCCTGAAAAGCAATATAAAAACCTCTATGGGGGGGGAAGGGGGGGGGAGAGGAGTTAGGTTTCTGTAGTTAAATTTTAATAACGGTGGTTTTTCAGGCCACAGATCTTGGAGAAAGACCGAGCAGAAATTTATGATAAATTTTGTTCTTTTTATGGGCCTGTGTTTTATTATAGGGGGGTTGGCAGTTGCGTCTAATCCTTCCCCCTATTATGGGGTAGTTGGGTTGGTTATGGCTTCTGTTGCAGGTTGTGGGTGGTTGGTAAGTTTGGGGGTTTCTTTTGTGTCTTTGGTGCTGGTAATGGTATATCTGGGGGGAATGTTGGTAGTATTTGTTTATTCGGTTTCTCTGGCAGCGGACCCTTATCCAGAGTCTTGAGCTGATTGACGGGTTGTTGGGTATGCTTTGGGGATTGGGTTGGTTGTTGTAGGGTTTGTTGTGATTGGATTGTCTGAGTTCACGTTGGAGGGAGATACAGTCAATAACGCTGGTTTGTCGCTGGCCCGGTCCGATTTTGGCGGAGTAGCTATGTTTTACTCGTGGGGGGCGGGGCTGTTTTTAATTGCAGGGTGAGGTCTGTTATTGACTTTATTTGTGGTTCTTGAGCTTGTGCGAGGGTTGTCTCGGGGGGCTATTCGGGCGGTTTAGTTTATCAGGGAGTAGTTTATTTGAAAATGCCAGCTTTGGGAGTTGGTGATGAAGGTTAAATTCCTTTCTTCCTGATGGGTGAAACTCTAAGAAGGGGTTTAGTCTTCAATCTTTGGCTTACAAGACCAATGTTTTTATAAACTATTAGAGTTTGACTAGAGGTTGAGTAGTTTGTTCTCTAGGGCGCTGACTAGGGGGAATAGGATTAGGATAATGGTGAAGTAGCTTAGTGAGGCTAGTTGGCCGATGATGATGAATGGGTGTTCAACTGGTTGGCTACCTACTCAGGTAAGGATCAGTAGGTTAGCGACTAGAATTCAGAATAGGATTTGTGAGAGGGGTCGGAAGGTTATTGATCGTTGTTTAGATTTGTGCAGGAAGGGAGCTAGGAATAGTACTAGGACTGAGGCGGCTAAGGCTAGGACTCCTCCTAGTTTGTTTGGGATAGATCGGAGGATGGCGTATGCAAATAGGAAGTATCATTCAGGTTTGATATGTGGAGGTGTGGCTAGGGGGTTGGCTGGTGTGAAATTTTCTGGATCTCCTAGTAGGTTAGGTGAGAATAGGGCAAGAGCGATTAGTGGAATTAGTATTAATGCGAATCCTAGAATGTCTTTGATTGAGTAGTATGGGTGGAATGGGATTTTGTCACAGTCTGATGGGATTCCAAGGGGGTTATTTGATCCCGTTTCGTGTAGGAAGGTTAGGTGGACTAGTGTCAGTCCTGCGATGACGAATGGTAGGAGAAAGTGTAAGGCGAAGAATCGGGTTAATGTTGGGTTGTCTACTGAGAATCCTCCTCAGGCTCATTCTACTAGTGTTTGTCCGATGTATGGGATAGCTGAGAATAGGTTGGTGATAACTGTAGCCCCTCAGAATGATATTTGTCCTCAGGGCAGAACGTATCCTACGAAAGCTGTTGCTATTAAGGCTAGTAGTAGGATTACTCCGATGTTTCAGGTTTCTTTGTTTAGGTATGAGCCGTAGTAGAATCCTCGGCCGATATGTAGGTAAATGCAGATGAAGAAGAAGGAGGCTCCGTTTGCGTGCAGATTTCGGATTAGTCATCCGAATTGTACGTTTCGGCATGTGTGGGCTACTGACGAGAAGGCTAGTGAAGTGTCGGCTGTATAGTGCATGGCTAGGAGTAGGCCTGTGACGATTTGTACAATGAGGCAGACACCTAGTAAGGATCCGAAGTTCCATCAGGCCGAGATGTTTGATGGGGTAGGAAGGTCGATTAGGGAGTCGTTGACAATTTTGAGTAGCGGGTGGTTTTTACGTAAGTTGAGGGCCATTGGGGTTAGTTCTGTATAGGGATAGGATAATGATGAGGATTGATAGGGCGAATGATCCAAGGTAGGCTTTAATTAGGCCGGTGTGAAGTGTGGTGGTGGCTTTAGCTGCTATCATTTGTAGGTTAGCTAGTCCTTCTGGCCCTAGTATTTTGTATCAGGATAGGTCTACTAGGTGTGAGGCGATTTTCTGTCCTCCGGTTAGTAGGGTTATTGAGCTGAGTCGATGGGTTAGAGGGTTAAAGTAGCCTAGGGTTGTCGAAAAGTTTGAGAATGGGTTTTGTTTAGGTATAATTAGGGTATGTGTCATGTTCGATAGTTCTAGGGCTAGGGCAACTCCCATAATAGTGACCATGATTGCTATTATTTTGATGTACAGAGGCATGGTTATGGGTGGAGTTTTTATAGGTAAGATGTATGAGGTAATTAGGAACCCAGCTGTAATGCTTCCTAGTGCGAGTCGGGTAATTGGGGATAGGATTGCCGGGTTGTTTTCGTTTATAGGGGTCAGGGGTGGAATACGTACAAAACCTGTTTGGACTAGTAAGGTTATTCGGATTGTGTAGACTGCGGTGAATGATGTAGCTAGAAGGGTGAGGAGTAGGGCTCAAGTGTTTAAGTAGGATGTGTTTAGGCTTTCGATGATTTGGTCTTTTGAGTAGAACCCTGCTAGGAATGGTGTCCCTATTAGGGCTAGGTTTCCAATGGTTAGGCATGAGGTGGTTGTTGGTAGTACTTTCTGCAGTCCTCCTATTTTTCGAATGTCTTGTTCGCCATTTAGGTTGTGGATGATGGATCCTGAGCACAGGAATAGTATAGCTTTGAAGAATGCATGGGTGGAAATATGCAGAAAGGCTAGTTGTGGGAGGTTTAGGCCGATTGTGACTATTATTAGTCCGAGTTGGCTTGATGTGGAGAAAGCGATGATTTTTTTGATGTCGTTCTGGGTTAGAGCGCACGTAGCTGCAAATAGTGTGGATAGGGCCCCTAGGCATAGGCATGCGGTGAGAGCAGTTGGGTTGTTATTAAATAGTGGGTGGGTTCGGATTAGTAGGAAGATTCCGGCTACTACTATTGTGCTGGAGTGGAGTAGGGCGGATACTGGGGTTGGTCCTTCTATGGCGGCTGGCAGTCATGGATGGAGGCCAAATTGAGCGGATTTTCCTGTTGCGGCTAAAATTAGTCCTAGAAGTGGTAGTGTTGGGGTTTGAGTAGTTGATGTTATTTGTTGAATTTCTCAAGTGTTCATGGTTGAGGCCAGTCATGCTATACACAGGATGAGTCCGATGTCCCCTACTCGGTTGTATAGGACGGCTTGTAAAGCGGCGGTGTTGGCTTCTGCTCGTCCGTGTCATCAGCTGATTAGGAGGAATGATATAATTCCTACGCCTTCTCAGCCGATGAATAGGAGGAATAGGTTGTTTGAGATGATTAGGATGAGTATTGCAATTAGGAAGAATAGTAGGTAGATGAAGAATTTGGTAATGTATGGGTCTGATTCTATGTATCATGATGCGAATTGTAGGATGGATCAGGAGACGAATAGGGCGATTGGAAAGAATGTAAGTGAGTAGAAGTCTATTTTCAGGCTTACCGGGATTTTGAAGTTTATGATGAATTTTCATTCTCATAGGGAGGTTAGGCTTTCTATCCCTGAGTGAATGTAGATGATCATTGGGATTAGGCTGATTAGGAAGGAGGTTTTGACGGTGTTTGTGATGGTGGTAGGGGTGTTTTTCAGGTTGTCTGATAGGAGTGGGAAAATGATTGGGGTGGAAAGGGTTGCTAGGGTAAGTAGTATTGATGTATTTAGGACTAGTAGTAGGTCCATTACTTTCACTTGGATTTGCACCAAGATGGATGGTTCCTAAGACCACTGGATTGCTATTATCCTTTGAAAGTAAGGGGGCTGAGGTTTTATACTCAGATGCAGGAGTTAGCAGTTCCTGTTGGTTTAACCTCCCCTCGGCAAGTAAGAAGGGTTTAACTTCTATTCCTAGAATCACAATCTAATGTTTTTGGTTAAACTATACTTGCATATTGGAGTCCCTGAGATAAGTTCTGGTTTTAGGATGAGGAGAATTATGGGAATTATGTGTAGAGCTATGAGTAAATGTTCCCGTGTAGATGAGTTTTGGATAGATGTAATGTGGGATGGAAGAACTCCTCGTTGTGTTATGATTAACATGTACAGGGTGTATGAGGCGGTGAGTAGAATTGCGGTTCCTGTCAGGATAATTGTTATGGAGGATCAGTTGAATAGGGTGATTACAATGGTTAGTTCTGCTATTAGGTTAGTTGTTGGAGGTAATGCTATGTTAGTTAGGTTGGCTAGGAGTCATCAGATGGCTATCAGCGGTAGTAAAGGTTGAAGTCCTCGTGTGAGTAGGAGGATTCGGCTGTGGGTTCGTTCGTAGTTTGTGTTGGCCAGGCAGAAAAGTATTGAGGAAGTTAATCCGTGGGAGATTATTAGGATTATTGCTCCTGAAAATGCTCATTGAGTCTGGATTATGGTAGCGGCAATTACTAGGCCTATGTGACTGACAGAGGAGTAGGCGATTAGCGACTTTAGGTCGATTTGTCGTAGGCAGATGGCACTTGTTATTAATGCTCCTCATAGAGCAAGAGTAATGAAGGGGTAGTGAAGGTTGTTTAGTGATGGGTTGACTAGAATGGTAATTCGTATGATGCCGTATCCTCCCAGTTTCAGGAGTAGGGCAGCAAGTAGCATAGATCCGGCGATTGGGGCTTCTACGTGGGCTTTGGGCAGTCATAGGTGAAGTCCGTACAGTGGGGATTTTACTATGAAGGCTAGGAGAAGAGCTAGGCTTGATACTAGGCCAGTTCAGGAGGTGCTTAGTGTGGGGTGATGGAGTTTTAGTATTGGGAAGTATAGTGTGCCTATTTGGTTGTGTAAGTTGAGGATGGCAATGAGCAGGGGCAGTGAGCTGGCTAGTGTGTAGAATAGTAGGTAGATTCCTGCGCTTAGTCGTTCTGGTTGGTTTCCTCATCGAGTAATTAGGATTAGGGTTGGAATGAGGGTGGCTTCGAATGCGATGTAGAATAGTATAAGTTCTGAGGCGGAGAAGGCTAGGAGGATGAATGGTTGAGCCAGGATTATTGTGGTGATAAAGATTCGTTTGCGGATGGTTGGTTCCTGTTCCAGGTGGTTTTGGCTCGCCATGATTATTAGTGGGAGTAATCAGCAGGACAGGACTAGGAGAGGGGAGGAGATTTGGTCAATGGAAGTTCAGTAGGTTAAGCCTTTGCTTGGGTAGTATGTTGGAATGAGTCATTGAAGGCTGGCGGTGGCGATTAATAGGCTGTATATTGTAGTATTAGTTCATAGATGTTTTCGTGGGGATAGTAGGGCGAGGGGGAGTAGTATGATAGTTGGAATGATGATTTTTAGCATTGTAGTAGGTTGAAGTTGTGTAGATGGTCGGAGCCATGGGTTCGGGTGGAGGCTACCAGCAGTGCTAGTCCTGTTCCTGCCTCGCAAGCGGAGAATGCTAGCATTAAGATTGGGAGGACTGTGGCGGATGGGGTTTGGGTCTGGATTGGTCATATTGATAGGGCCATATACATTGATAGTATCATGCTCTCTAGACATAGTAGGGCGGAGATTAGGTGAGTTCGATGGAAAGCTAGTCCTAGGCTGCTTATGATGAATGCTGAATAGAAGCTTAGGTGTAGGAAGGACATTAGGAAAGTTATAGGGTGTTAGCTATAATTTGTTGAGTCGAAATCAACTGTCTTTGTTAGACTAACTTTCCGTTATTCCGCTCATTCTAGGCCCCCTTGGGCTCATTCATAGATTAGCCCTAGGGTAAGGAGCAGAATTAGTACTGAGGCTCATGTTAGTGTAGTGGTTGGGGTTTGTAGTTGGGTGGCTCATGGCAGGGGTAGTAGTAGTGCGATTTCAAGGTCGAATAGAAGAAATAGGATTGCTACTAGGAAGAATCGAATTGAAAATGGCAGCCGGGCGGATCCTAGGGGATCAAATCCGCATTCGTATGGGGATAGTTTTTCTGAGTCGGGGTTTATTTGTGCAAGCCAGAAGTTTAGTGCAGTTAGGATGATGCTTAGGGTGAGGGATATAGTGATTATGAATAGGATTATGTTTATTACTCTTCTCTGGGTTTAAACCAGATTCTATGGATTGGAAGTCAATTGTAATTAATATACTAGAAGAGTAAGATCCTCATCAGTAGATAGTTATGTAGAGGAATAGTCATACAACGTCTACGAAGTGTCAGTATCAGGCTGCAGCTTCAAATCCAAAGTGGTGGCTTGACGTAAAGTGGAATTTGATTAGACGTAGGAGGCAGACCAGTAGGAATGTAGAGCCAATGATTACGTGTAGGCCATGAAATCCTGTGGCGACGAAGAAAGTTGAGCCATATACTCCGTCGGCGATAGAGAATGGAGCTTCATAGTATTCTATGGCTTGTAGGGCGGTGAAGTAAAATCCAAGTAAGACTGTCAGGGTTAGGGCGTGGATTGCTTGTTTTCGGTTGGCTTCTGTGATGCTGTGATGAGCTCATGTGACGGTGACTCCTGAGGCTAGAAGAATAGCGGTGTTTAGTAGGGGTACGTCTATTGGGTTCAGGGGTTTAATCCCAACAGGTGGTCACTGGCCTCCTAGTTCGGGGGTTGGGGCTAGGCTAGAGTGGAAAAATGCTCAGAAGAATCCTAGAAAGAAGAATGCTTCTGATGTGATGAATAGGATTATTCCGTATCGTAAGCCTTTTTGGACTGTTGGGGTGTGGTGGCCTTGGAAGGTGCTTTCTCGTACAATATCTCGTCATCATTGTATTATCACTAGGGAGGTGGATAATAGACCGATGATTAGTAGCTGTGGGGAGTTGTAGTGAAATCATATAGTTAGGCCGGATGTTATGAGGAGGGCGGAGCCTGCTCCCAGAATGGGTCATGGGCTTGGGTCAACTATGTGGTATGAGTGTGCTTGGTGAGCCATTAGGGGCTAGATGTTCTCTTGTAGGTAGAGGCTTAGTAGTAGTACGAAGACATAGGCTTGGATTATAGCTACTGCTACTTCTAGGATTGTTAGTAGGAAAAGGATAAGAAAAGTTAGTAGTGATACTGCTGGTATTGTTGAGAATAAGGCTACTGTGGCGGTAGAGATTAGTTGAATTAGTAGGTGTCCTGCTGTTAGGTTGGCTGTTAATCGTACCCCTAGGGCCAGGGGACGAATCAGTAAGCTGGTAGTTTCGATTATGATTAGAGCAGGGATTAGTGGTGTTGGGGTTCCTTCTGGCAGAAGGTGGCCTAAGGAGATTGAGGGCTGGTTACGTAGCCCTGTTAGGAGTGTTGCTAGTCACAGTGGAAATGCCAGTGCCAGGTTCATTGAAAGTTGGGTGGTTGGGGTGAATGTGTAGGGTAGGAGACCCAGTAAGTTGACTAGTAGGAGGAAGGTTATTAGTGATGTTAGGATTATGGCTCATTTGTGGCCTTTTTTGTCAAGTGGTATTATCAGCTGTTTTGTGACTAGGTTGATGAATCATAATTGTAGGGTGGAAAGTCGGTTGGTGACCCATCGGTTGTCTAGCGATGGGAGTAAAAGGGCGGGGAATGTTATTGCGATTAGGATTAGTGGAATGCCTAGCAGTGATGGACTTGAGAATTGATCGAAGAAGCTTAGGTTCATGGTCAGGTTCAGGGTGTAGTGTTTGGAGTTGTTGGTGCTTTGCTGGATGGTGGGTTGGTTGAGATAAATGACAGGAGTTTAGGTTGGATGATTATGGAGTAGGTTAGTCATGAAGTTAGCATGATAAAAAATCAGGGATTTGGATTTAGTTGAGGCATGCCATTAAGGAGGGGAATTATACCTCTATCTCTAGCTTAAAAGGCTAGTGCTGTTGCATAGCTTCTTAATGATTAGGATGATAGTATAGAAGATCAGTTTTCGAAATTAGCGAGGGGAACGGCTTCTACTACAATAGGTATGAAGCTGTGGTTAGCTCCACAAATTTCTGAGCACTGTCCGTAGAAAACTCCAGGTCGGTTGGCAGTAAATGATGTTTGGTTTAGGCGTCCTGGGATTGCGTCGGTTTTCACTCCTAGGCTTGGGACGGCTCATGAGTGGAGTACATCGTCAGCGGTGACAATGACTCGGATCGGTGATTCTATTGGAACTACCACGCGGTGGTCTACTTCTAGAAGTCGGAAGTGTCCTAGAGGTAGGTCTGCAGTAGGTGTTATGTAAGAGTCAAATGATAATTCTTTAAAGTCTGTGTACTCATAGGTTCAGTATCATTGGTGACCGATGGCTTTGAGGGTGAGGTCTGGTTCGTTGACTTCATCCATCATGTACAGAATTTGTAGGGATGGGAGGGCAAGCATGATCAGGACGATGGCGGGTAAAATTGTTCATACTAGTTCGATTTCTTGTGCATCGACTGTATTTGACGACAGTTTTTCAGTGAGTATCATGGCTAGTAGGTATAGGACTAGGCTGCAGATAGCTAGAGCTACTATTAGGGCGTGATCGTGGAATTCTACCAGTTCTTCTATGATTGGGGATGAAGCGTCTTGGAAGCCGAATTGTGAGTGGTTGGCCATATTTGTAAAGGGATGTACTGGGTTTCCACCTGTAACTCAGTCTTGACAAGGCTGTGTAATTGTTTTACTAACATCCCTATGTGAGAAAGAAGCATAAGTGGATATATGCGGTTGGCTTGAAACCAACATATGGGGGTTCGACTCCTTCCTTTCTTGAACTTGGACGAAGGCTGGTTCTTCGAAGGTGTGGTATGGAGGCGGGCAGCCATGAATTCATTCGATGTTTGTGCTAGTTAGCTCTGGTTGTGGGGCTTTACGTTTGGACGCGAAAGCTTCTCAGATGATGAATACTAGCATGATTACGGCTGTTATGGAAATTAATGATCCTACTGAGGAGATGGTATTTCATAGTGTGTAGGCGTCTGGGTAGTCCGAGTATCGTCGCGGCATCCCGGCTAATCCAAGGAAATGTTGTGGGAAGAAGGTTAGGTTGACACCTACGAATATTACTCCGAAGTGTGTTTTGGCTCATGTAGAGTGGAGGGTGTATCCGGTGAATAGGGGGAATCAGTGGGTAAACCCTGCTAGGATTGCGAATACTGCTCCTATGGACAGGACGTAGTGGAAATGGGCTACTACGTAGTAGGTGTCATGTAGGGCGATGTCTAGTGAAGAGTTTGCAAGAACAATTCCAGTTAACCCTCCGATGGTGAATAGGAAGATGAATCCTAGGGCTCATAGCATAGGGGGGTCTCATTTGATTGTTCCTCCATGTAGTGTTGCCAGTCAGCTGAAAACTTTGATTCCGGTTGGGATGGCAATGATTATAGTTGCGGATGTGAAGTATGCTCGAGTGTCTACGTCCATTCCTACGGTGAACATGTGGTGGGCTCAAACAATGAATCCAAGGAATCCAATTGATAGTATAGCTCATACTATTCCTATGTAACCGAATGGTTCTTTTTTCCCTGCGTAGTAGGCTACGACGTGAGAAATAATTCCGAATCCTGGTAGAATGAGGATGTAAACTTCTGGGTGTCCGAAGAATCAGAATAGGTGTTGGTATAGGACTGGATCACCTCCTCCTGCTGGGTCAAAGAATGTAGTGTTTAGGTTACGATCTGTTAGTAGTATAGTAATTCCAGCAGCTAGCACTGGGAGTGATAGAAGCAGTAGGACTGCTGTAATTAATACGGATCATACGAACAGTGGGGTTTGGTACTGTGATAGTGCGGGTGGTTTTATGTTGATGGCTGTTGTAATGAAGTTAATTGCTCCGAGAATTGATGAGATACCTGCTAGGTGAAGTGAGAAGATAGCCAGGTCTACTGAGGCTCCGGCATGGGCTAGGTTTCCTGCTAGTGGTGGGTACACGGTTCACCCTGTTCCTGCTCCTGCTTCAACTGTAGATGAAGCCAGGAGTAGTAGGAATGATGGAGGTAGGAGTCAAAAGCTCATGTTATTTATTCGGGGGAATGCCATGTCTGGGGCACCGATTATCAGCGGTACTAGTCAGTTTCCGAATCCTCCGATTATGATAGGTATGACCATGAAGAAGATTATTACAAAGGCATGGGCTGTGACGACTACATTGTAGATTTGGTCGTCTCCTAGTAGGGCTCCAGGTTGACCTAGTTCTGCTCGGATGAGGAGGCTTAGGGCGGTACCAACTATTCCGGCTCATGCGCCGAAAATTAGGTACAGGGTACCAATGTCTTTGTGGTTGGTTGAGAATAATCATCGGTTAATGAAAGTCACAGGTAAGATGGCTGAGTGTATAAGCGTTAGGCTGTAGTCCTTTTTACAGAGGTTCAATTCCTCTTCTTATCGGCCTTGTAGTGAAGTTCATGGTGAGTTGCAAGCTCATTGATGCATGTTAGAATCGTGCCGAGGTCTGTAGGCAGAAGCCTGTTGGTTTGGGCACATAGCTGTTAACTATGTAGTCGTGGGATCGAAGCCCATCTGTCTAGTGGTTTGAAAAGCCCTAGCTTAATTAAAGCGTTTGAGTTGCATTCAAAAAATGCAGGGTAGTATCCTGCGGGTTTTAACAGAAACTAAGAGGGTTTAACTCTTGTTTAAGGCTTTGAAGGCCTTCGGTTTAAGTGATCCTAAGTTTCTTAGATTATGGCATAGATCATAGGCGAGACAGGAAGAAGGGTGATAGAAAGGGTAGTCATAACAGCGATTAGGATGTTAGTTGGTTTGTTGATGTGCCATAGTTTTATGTGGTTCGTGGTATGTGGGGGTAGTGTGATTGTCGCGCAGTATGATAGGCGTAAGTAGAAGAATAGCCCTAGTAGTGACAGTAGTGAGATTGCTGTTGCTGCTGGGGCTATGTCCTGTTTGGTTAGTTCTTGAATAATGAGTCATTTTGGGAGGAAACCCGTTAGGGGGGGCAGGCCAGCAAGAGATAGAAGGGTTAGTAGGAACATTGAGCTAAGTGAAGGGATTTTTGTTCATGCAGTCATTAATGTTGATAGTTTTAGGACTTTTATTGAGTTGAGGGTTAGGAATACGGTTGCAGTGATCAGGGTGTATAGGTAGAAGTTGAGTAAGGTTAGTTTTGGGTTGTAAACGATGATAATGGCTATTCAGCCTAAGTGGGAGATGGAGGAGAAGGCTATGATTTTTCGGATTTGGGTTTGATTTAGGCCTATTCATCCTCCCAGAGCTGTTGATATAATGGCCATGGTGACTAGAAGTGCGTGGTTTAGTGATTGGGAAGATATGAAAAGTAGGACTATCGGTGGGAATTTCATGGCTGTTGATAGAAGTAGGCCAGTTATAAGGGAGGAACCTTGGAGCACTTCGGGGAATCAGAAGTGGAACGGTACTAACCCTAGTTTTATTGAAATGGCAGCGGTTAAAATCAAACATGATACTGGGTGAGTTAGTTGGGTGATGTCTCATTGTCCTGTGTGTCATGCGTTAGTCATGCTGGAGAATAGGACTAGGGCTGATGCAGTTGCCTGCACTAAGAAGTACTTGGTTGCAGCTTCGATGGCCCGGGGGTGGTGAGATTTTGAGATTAGGGGCAAAATGGCCAGAGTGTTAATTTCAAGACCGGCCCAGGCTATCACTCAGTGGTTGCTTGAGATCGTGATGGTTGTACCTAATATTAGGCTGATGATAAAAACTAGTTTTGCTTGGGGGTTCATTAGTAGAGGAAGGGGTTGAACCATCATTTTCGGGGTATGGGCCCGATAGCTTGTTTAGCTGACCCTACTAGGAAATAATATAAAGGAAGTATGGAGGGTTTTGATCCCTCCTGTGTAGGTTCAACTCCTGCTTTCCTAGGGTGTTAGGAAATGAGAGGGCTGGTATACCTCTATGTTCACTTTATCATAGTGACCCTTTAGGCGTTCAGGCACATTTCCTTGACTGCTCTTAGATAGGGGGGCAGACCTGCGTAGCAAATTGGCATGCTTGTGTGTCATAGGCATAGGGCAAGTGTTAGTGGTAAGAAGTTTTTTCACAGTAGGTGTATAAGTTGATCGTATCGGAATCGTGGGTACGAAGCGCGAATCCATAGGAATCCTGCTGATAAAAGTAGTACTTTAGTGGCTAGTACTACCGGAAATAGTTCTTGGGGTAGGTGGAGTAGACTTGGATTAAAGAATAGAATTGCAGTCAGTGTGTTTATGAGTATAATGTTGGCGTATTCTGCCAGAAAGAATAGTGCAAAAGGTCCTGCTGCATATTCTACGTTGAACCCTGAGACCAGTTCTGATTCTCCTTCTGTGAGGTCGAAGGGGGCACGATTTGTTTCGGCGAGTGTTGACACGTATCACATCATGGCTAGTGGTCAGCAGGAGAAAATTAGGTAAAGAGGTTCTTGGGTGACTGCTAGGGTATTTAGGTTGTAGTTGCCGCTTAGTAGAATGATAGAGAGCAGGATGATGGCAAGGGTAACTTCATAGGAGATGGTTTGGGCTACCGCTCGTAATGCTCCAATTAGAGCGTACTTGGAGTTAGAAGCTCAGCCTGACCATAGGATTGAGTAGACTGCTAAACTTGATATGGCTAACAGGAACAGTATTCCTAGGTTTAAATCTGCTAGAGAGAATGGGATTGGAAGAGGAGTTCAAATTGAAATTGCTAGTAGAAGGGCTAGGATGGGGGTTATAATAAATAGGATCGGGGAGGATGTTGATGGGCGAATCGGCTCTTTGATAAACAGTTTAATTCCATCCGCTAAAGGTTGAAGTAACCCGAATGGTCCTACAACATTAGGGCCTTTTCGACCTTGCATGTAACTTAGGATCTTACGTTCAACTAGAGTAAGAAAGGCTACGGCGATTAAGATGGGTAAGGCGTAGGAGAGGGCTATAATTAGGTTGATTAATAGTGGGTAGTTAGTCATTTGATGTGGATATTAAAGCTAGGGAGAGGATTTGAACCTCTGAGTTAAAGGACTTAAGCCTTTTGCATTTGCCGAGCTCTGCCACGCTAGCTTGTCCTTTTCTAGGACGTGGTTTTGGTGAGATAGCCTTTTGTAATTTAGTTGGATTCATCACTTAAGGCGAAGGCTTGCTTGTGGTATTGGCCTCACTTTTCCTATCCTTTCGTACTGGGAAGAGTTTATCATAGATAGAAACCGACCTGGATTACTCCGGTCTGAACTCAGATCACGTAGGACTATTAATCGTTGAACAAACGAACCCTTAGTAGCGGCTGCACCACTAGGATGTCCTGATCCAACATCGAGGTCGTAAACCTCCCCGTCGATACGGACTCTCGGAGGAGATTGCGCTGTTATCCCTGGGGTAGCTTGGTCCATTGATCAATTATATTGGGTCTGGGTGCTATTAGCACGTTGAGGGGTTGCTCTTAGTCTAGAGTGATGGTCCAATCTTTGGAGGATTTGTTTTTCTCCAAGGTCGCCCCAACCGAAAAATGCAAACCAATGACTTGTAATTGTGCGTGAACCCAGTAGGTGTGAATGTGTTGTAAGGTGGTTGCTGATTTTAAAGTTCCACAGGGTCTTCTCGTCTTATGTGTTTATCCCTGCTTTTGCACAGGGAGATCAATTTCACCGATTGCCTGTAAGAGACAGTTAAGACCTCGTTTAGCCATTCATACTAGTCCCGATTTATGGGACAATTGATTGCGCTACCTTTGCACGGTTAGGATACCGCGGCCGTTTAACACTAGGTCACCGGGCAGGCATCACCTTCAATACTTGTTTGTGGTTTGCTGAAGGCTATGTTTTTGGTAAACAGTCGGGCCTTGACGTGTTTGCCTAGTTCCTTTTACAGGTTTTAATCTTTCTTAATGGACGCTCCTCTGTCGGGTTAACAATGTAGGTAATACTGTGCTTGTTTGATTGGTCGTATATTTGGAATTTGTTAATAATGTACAGATGTAAGCTTGCGTCGTAGAGGGAGGACCCTGGTTACTCATTCTAGCATTAATTCTCCTATTTAAATATAGGTTAGCCTGTTAATGATGAGGGAGTCATAAAGTTCTTATATTTTTGAGCATAGAGCTTTGACGCACTCTTTGTTGGTGGCTGCTTGAGGGCCCACAAGAAGTTTTGTGTTAATAATGATTTATCCGCTCGTAGAGATTGTATTCTTTTTTAAAGGAGCTGTACCCCCTTTAAATAGCCCTTAATTCGCTTCATTAGGGTTCTATGGGTTTCCTTGGAGGAGAATTAAGAGTGAACTTAGATTCGTTTCACAGGCAACCAGCTATCACCCAGCTCGATTGGCTTTTCACCTCTACTAACAAGTCATCCCACTCTTTTGCAACAGAGACGGGTTCGCTCAATTATAGCTGCTCGTAAGTAGCTCGCTTGGGTTTCGGGGTGGCAAACTTAAATTCATTTTGCTTGGTTTTTCTTGCTAGACCATTATGCAAAAGGTACAAGGGTTGATCTTTGCTGTTTATAGCTTAGTTTGTTCATTGTTATTTCATCTTTCCCTTACGGTACGTAATCTCTATCGCTCCATTGGGTATCTTTTCTATCGCCTATACTAGGATTGGTGAATGCTTTAGTTTAGTCGTGGTAGTGGCTTTGTTATTCTGGGTCAGTGTATTTTGGGCTAGAGTTTGGCATCAAGATGATCTGGCACTAACAGATATCTTTCAGGTGTAAGCTGAATGCTTTTGTTAAAGCTACATCTCGATTGTCTAAGTGCACCTTCCGGTACACTTACCTTGTTACGACTTACCTCATCTTTAGCTGGATAGCTTATTAGTTATTAGGGGTTTGGTCGCTTTTGATGAGGGTGACGGGCGGTATGTACGTGCCCCAGGGCCGGCTTAAAGAGGGCTCGATTGTCCCACTTTACTGCTAAATCCGCCTTCCAAGGGCAGTTTCATGCCCCTTTGCCGTGATGTTCTAATCTAGAAAATGTAGCCCATTGCTCCCATTCCATAGGCTATACCTTGACCTGTCTTACTAGTGTGGTTGGACTATTGCGCTCACTGTTGTGCCTTCAGGTGGGTGGGCTGGGGACGGCGGTATGTAGGCTGACCTGGCAAGGAATGGTAAGGTGTAGCGTGGATCATCGATTATAGAACAGGCTCCTCTAGGTGGGTTTGAGGCACCGCCAAGTCCTTAGAGTTTCAAGCGTTTGTGCTCGTAGTTCCCAGGCGGATGTTAAGGTAGTATTAAACATCAAGATTTAGGGCCAGGCATAGTGGGGTATCTAATCCCAGTTTGGGTCCTGGCTTTCGTGGATTTCAATTAATCGTTAGTCTAAGATCTTCTTTGGCTGGTGGCCTTATTGGCATCTTGGGCTTATGACGGCTCAGTTGCGTTTTAATCTTAGTTACTTGGATAGCATGTGACCACTCTTTACGCCGTCGCAGTAATGTTGATTTGGGTCTCCTGTATGACCGCGGTGGCTGGCACAGGATTTACCGACCCTTAGTTGCTATGACTAAGTCAAGTTTTCACTCATTGCTTAATGTTAACTACTGCTGAGTACCCGTGGGGGTGTGGCAAGTGCAAGGCGTCTTGGACTGCCGGTTAGTGGGCGAGTCTGATACCCGCTCCTGTCGACTTATGTTTGATTAAGGGTGACTAGGGCTTTTACACTGGAATGCGGATACTTGCATGTATATGTCTAGCAAAAACCAACAGTAAGGTTAGGACTAAGTCTTTTGTCTGTGGGTGTTTGTAGCAGCCGTCTTGACATCTTCAGTGTCATGCTTTAGTTGTAAGCTACACAGAC